CCTCCTTTTCTCAAAGGAGAATCGAAAAAATCATATTTTCATACAATATCTTAATTGAATTATATGTAATGATCAATAAATTAAGTTGAATTCTATATCTACACATACCAAAAACATAGAAAAATCCGAATACCAATCTAATCTATTCTATAGATATTTGGGCTAGAGTTGACAAACAAACAAAACCAGCAATATACTTTATTAGTATCGCATAGAAATCTAAATGGGGCGTGGCCAAGTGGTAAGGCAACGGGTTTTGGTCCCGCTATTCGGAGGTTCGAATCCTTCCGTCCCAGAACATATATATTTTCCGACAATATAGATTGCTTTTTTAACAATGTTCTGTTTAAAATCGAAATGTTAGCTGGAATGTTATTGTTGTTTCTGATTTTTTTCTTCTTTTTCTTCGATGAATCTTTTTTTTTTTCAAAAAATTGAATCGAGATGCGAAAGAATCCATATTCCCTATCTCGTATTCTCTACCCCCTAAATTAGCCTAATTAGATTCAATTTTCTTTTTTGTAGATTTCTTGACTTTTCGCCAAGAGGGGGTTTTTGGTACTAATTAAATTCACTAAGTCTCTTAATTCTTAATCAATGACGTAGGCTAAAATAGAAAAAAAGGAGCAAAAACTGGACTTAATCCGGACTTGTTTGGCTTTGTGCCTAGACAGCTCGTATTTCGTAAAAATAAAAAAGACCAGGACACCCCCTTCTTTTGATTTATGCTGCAGCAGTTCCATAGAATGGGGTAGATAGGAGTTAATCAGTAATGGGAAGGCGCTCATTTCAATATCTATAAACGGCGACAATTGCTCAGTCTATTTGATCGAATTGATAGATACGAAACCCTCCCTATTCTTTGGATTTTATCACTCAGATGAAAAAAAAAAGACTTATATTTTTTCCTAAGATGATCAAAAGTTATTTTTAACTATCAAATTTTAGTGGAATAATGATGTCGAAAGGGTAACTTTCGAAATTTATTCGAAATTTCGAAAGAGAAATAGTTTTAAGCATTCCTTAGAAGCTGAATCTTTCTCTCCTATTAAGTCACGTGAAGATGCAGAATCAAAAAGAATTCGTTTATTCGTCTTATTTATTATTATTTCTATAAAAAAATTATTTATTAGATATATATTTATTAATTAATATTAGCGATGGGGTCTTACTAAGACTTCTTCAGAAAAATCTTTATCCACCTATATCTATAGTATTATTTATATCTATATACTATAGATATAGAAGATATAGAAAATACTATAGATTATGGTGTTTATACATCAGCCCAACCAATGACTATTCATGATTCCATAATTGAATCAATTCCATACCGGTTCTTAGAGGAATGTTATGGTAAAACTTCGTTTGAAACGATGTGGTAGAAAGCAACGTGCGACTTGAAGGACACGATCCGTTGTGGATTTGTACATCCACCATTTTTTGTAGGAATGAAGGTGCTCTTAGCTCGACATCATTGGTTCTGTTTCACTAGAACCCCTCGTTTTTTGTTGTCTTGGAATGTAAATAGTCCATGATGGAGCTCGAGTAGAAAGTATTAATTTATTTCTCGGGGCAAGGGTCTAGGGTTAATGCCAATCAATAAAAAAATTGAAACAACTTCGTAAATATATCTGAGGTATGGAAATAGAAAGAATCCAATTCGAACAAGTTTCAAATTAAAAAATTTATTGGAATTGATCAAACTTTTTCGATACAAAGTGTTTCACGAGGGAATCCATCATCTTGTAGGATTCTTTCATAGAAATCGCAAAAAGGGTATGTTGCTGCCATTTTGAAAGGATTAAAAAGCACCGAAGTAATGTCTAAACCCAATGATTTAAAATAAAACAAAGATAAAGGATCCCAGAACAAGGAAACACTTTTTAAATTGTCTTAATAACTGGATCAGACTGAAGAATCCGATTTTAAACGAGACAAACAAAAAAGGAGGAAAGACCGCTCAATAAATTAAATTGCCGAAAGATTTTCCTTTGAACTGTTTGAAAGTTATCCAACTTGAGTTATGAGAGTACGAATGGTTTCTTTTTCATTTTAAGGAAGAACGAAGAAAAAAAGACTTACATCTTTAATTGCTTTGATCATTTTATGGATCCAGTTGTCATTTCTTAGATAGAATTCCATACAGAGACAAAACTTCGAATCAATCATTTTTCTCGAGCCGTACGAGGAGAAAGCTTCCTATACGTTTCTAGGGGGGGTGTTGTTCATCTACATCTATCCCAATGAGCCGTCTATCGAATCGTTGCAATTGATGTTCGATCCCGAAGAGAAGGAAAAGATCTTCAGAAAGTGGGTTTTTATGATCCGATAAAGAATCAAACTTATTTAAATGTTCCCGCTATTTTATATTTCCTTGAAAAAGGGGCTCAACCTACAGAAACTGTTCAGGATATTTTAAAGAAGGCAGAGGTTTTTAAGGAACTTCGGCCTAATCAACCGAAATTCAATTAAGGAAATAAATTAAGGAAATACAAAA